TTTTCAGAACCAAAAATATTTGTGCCAAAATCACAGATGCCAAGAAGAACAGAAGGCCTTGGACTCGTAATGGATCTTGAAGCACTATTTCTGCGTCTCCCTGACCAAACCCTCCTACATTTGGATTACTTGTTAATGGTTGATCAAGCTTGATGGATTCACCTTCTGAAACAAGAAGTTCTGGTCCTGGAGGTATAATATCAACCACTTGACGTCCTTCTGATGCATCAACTATGGTTATTTCATATCCCCCCTTTTCTTTACGTGCTATTCTGCTTACTATACCAGCTGATGTAGCATTATAAACTGTATTGTTACTCTTACTACCATCAGGATAAATCTGACCCCTTCCTCTGTTCCCACCTACATATATGGGATATTTTAAGAAGTGAACGTCTTTTTTCGTAGCAGGGTCGGGGGAAAGAATAGGAAAGACGATTTCACTATATTTCTGACCGGGAACAGGACCTATCACAAGAATATTTCTTTTATTAGGACGATAACACTGAAAAGAAAGATTGCCCATCTTTTCTTTCATTTCGGGAGAAATACGATCGGGGGGGGCTAATTCGAATCCCTCGGGTAAAATAAGAACAGCTCCTACATTCAAAGCTCCCTTTTTACCATTAGCAAGAACTTGTTTCAGTTGCATATCATAAGGAATTCGAACAACTGCTTCAAATACAGTATCAGGAAGTACAGCTTGCGGAACTTCAATATCCACGGGCTTATTAGCTAAATGGCAATTGGCACATACAATTCGCCCAGTTGCTTCTCGTGGATTTTCATAACCCTGCTGCGCAAAAATGGGATATGCATTTGAAATAGATGCTCGAGTTATTACATATATCATGATCGATACATAAATGGATCGAGTCATCTGTTCTTTTACCCAAGAAAAAGTCTTTCTATTTTGCATGGTCCAATCATTGATCCCCGGAATTTCTACAATAAATTCGATAGGTAGCTAGTAGAATTCCCTATCCACGAGTTTGCCATTGTATTGATTGTACTGAAAGAATTGTACTGGTGGAATATAGTATGAATACCTTGAATTGAAAAGGTAGAAGTATAAAGAATAAGTAAGATTAAAAATGATTTATTTATACACGAAGAAAGATTCTGATTTGATTGATATCAAAAGATCTAATGAATTATTCATTCATTCATTGAATGATAAATTACTACAAGCGAAGGAGATACACGATTTAAAAAACGGAAGATCCAATATTTCACAATTGTATCTAGAATCACTGGAAAAGTGGAAACAAGACCAGATATAATCTGATCATTCTGAGCCAATCCAAAATCGTTGTAGATCGAACCAATCATTAGTTCCCAACCATGGGTCGAGTGAAATCCGATCCATAAATCAGTAACTAAAAGAATCGAAAAAGCTTTGATTGTATCACTTAAGTTATAGATAAATTCCTGAATCCAAGAATTTAGAATGAAAAGTTCTTCATTACCCAGAACAAAATAACCACTTAGAATAGCGAAACAGATTAGATTTGTAGAGAAATGCAAAATGATATGGAAATGAGATTCATTGTGTCTTTGGACCAATTGTATTGTTTCCTTGTGCATTCCTATACGAAGCCTTTGCATATGTGTCTCCGAGTACTCCTTTATCATCTCGTCCAACAGGAATAGTTCTTCTAATTCCATAAATTTTTCTAGAACATTTTTCTCTTGAATATCATTCAAAAGGATTTCGGATTGCCTGGTATTCCACCAATTCAGAATCCAAGTTTCTAGACATTTCTTAAATGAAAGAGAAACCCACCAGGGCAAAAAGAGTATAGACACAAGATATGGGAGGGAAGCCAATGCTTTCTTTTTTTTCATTCTGTATCTGTGATGTGAATTGTTAATGAACCTGTTTCATTCGTCGATTCTATCTGAGATTTCTATGAAGCACGAGTTATATAACAAGAGCCTATAACTCTAACAAGAACAAGGTATCGAACCTATGGATCTTTTCCTATTTTTGTTTTTGTGTAAGAATTGAGTCTTTGGATCTAGAATAATCTAGAATAGAACATAGAAGAAGGCCCTTTTCGAATGAAAAAAAAAAAGAAGTAAATACTCTTTCCATATTCCAGAGATATCGATTAGGCAAATTGTAACCGATTTCCTCTTCATTTCTTCCTTTCCATGAAGACTCGAAAACCCATTTGAACTAACGAATCTAATTTGGATTTCAAGACGAACCCTACCGGATCCTTTAATTCTTTTATTTCTATTTCGAATTCGAAAGATTTCACTGTCTAACCGCAGCGCGGGGATAGGGTATCAATTCAAAGGCCTAAAAATAGGAATTATATTTTACGAAAACAAAAGACATGTTAGGATATTTGATGAATCTATGCTTATTAGACCTTTTACTAGTATAAAGAGTGAAGCTGGACGCCATGTGTATGCGTATAAAAAAGAGTTTTTGTGTACAAATATTTTATATTCTCCTTAATATATTTTAAAAGCTATTTTATTTGATTAGTTATATTCTATTTTATGAATATTGTTCCATATACTTCCTCCTGCTTTTGAGATGCATTAAGTTCCTTCTCTCATGCTGAGATTGATTCTTCAGTTCATTTCAAAATACTTCAATGGGTACGCGCAAGAAATAGGCCAATTCGGCAGCTTTTTGTTCAATTTCTCGTGGAGTCAAATTCTCATCAGTACGGGTCAAGGGAATGGCTCCTTGGCCCCTGATTTCCATATAAAGGACACGACGAGGAAAAAGACCCTCTCTCACCTCCATTCTGATTGATTGGATATCTTTCAGAAAGAAACGAAGGAAGATGCGACGATTTCTTCCAGGAAATCCCCAACGAAAAAGGGACATTATCCCTTCTTTTCTATCGAATCGGTCATAACCACTACCTACATTCCATGAAATTGTGCACCACAAATAAGAACTAATGAATAGACCTGCGATCCCATAGAAAGACATGACGATCCCTTGTGGGAAAAAAGGAATTTGCTGAGACGGAAATACGGATATCAGATTTTTACCAAGATAACTGGAAGTTCCAACCACTAAGAATCCTAGTGAACCTAAAAAAAGGATACAGGCCCAGCAAAAATTACTTGTTTTTCGAGACCCCGTTATAAGTTCTATCCATATAAGTTCTGATCGCCAGTTCATACTATACTAGATCCAGTTGCATTCGATTGGAATTGAGAGAATAACCCAAATGGATTTGACTCGACTTTCTTGCTTGATCCCGAAGTAACTTTCATCAACTAGCAGCATTCCGACAGTAACCATTAGGAATAATTGGTTAGATACATTGAGTTTCTATTTCAAATATTTTTCAAAAAAGATTTGCTGATCATTTTGAATTTAATCATTTAATTTATTAAGCTATAACCGCATATACATGCATTAATGCGTATATTATGCATCGGCATACATAACAAAACCACTCTTCCATTTGTTTTCGGAAAGGCCACATATCATATATCCTACCATATTACATTAAAAAAGCATCTGTATGATGATCCAGTGTTGAAAGAAATTGATGAGATTTGGTCCCATCATATTTAGACAATCTTATTTCTTTGGACATAAAGAGATAAAGAAGCCATTGCGATTGCCGGAAAGACTAGGCCCACTAAAGGAACAAAAATAGAGGGAAAGTTCAAATCTATCATAGAATGGGTACCTCGATTTCATATTTGTACCTATTATAATTCTAAATTATAATTATAAAGATATCTTATGATAAGTCTATCTATTAGAAAGAATATTAAGATAATCTTAATATGAAGTATTTCAGAATCAATAACGAATGTAGAACTAAATGAAGTGTACCTATTCCTCTTTCTACACGAATATGTATGAGAATCCGCTTTCAGAAATTGGATTCTTCTTCTCCCATCCTTATCTTCATCGTCTTTTCTATCTTTCCTTTCAAAACAAAAAAAGGTGTTTTGAAAGGAAAGATAGAAAAGAGTTTCTTATGAGTTCCCGACTTTAACCAATCTTATCCAACAAACAGGGATTCCTAGTGAAAAACGGGGATTCTCGGTAAATAGAAAGAACCTCTATATTCTGATTATTTGTTATTTGAATATTTCTATTTTATTTATTTGATTTGAGATTTCTTCTTTTTTACTATTTTCTTTTCATTTTTTCGATATCTTTTTTTATCTATTTTTCGTTGTTCTATATATGAATATGTCAAAAGAACGAAGAAATTTATTTTTATTTCCCGGATTTCTCGGAAAGAGAAAGAAATCCTTTTTTATCTTGTCGATAGAGGGATGCTTATTTCTAATCAGGAAGAGAGGTAGAATAAAAAAAGGATCCGGGGCAAAAAGTAATTATCCAAAACTTCTGACTCTTACTACACTTATAACTGATGTCCCCAAAGAAAACACCATCTTCTTAGTTTTGTTTTTTTCATTCTAATGAACTAAATGCTTATTCGCTACAAAGAAAAATAACTGAAGCTAGCGCTATACTTCCATTTGAAAATGAAGAATTTCAATCTTTTTTAAAATCTTTTTTTAATCTTGATTCAAGGGAAGGAAACCATGTAGCTGAAATAACTCATTCAGAACACCTTTTAAAGGATTACGTGGTACGATTGGGTCGAATAAGCCCTTATGGAATAAATACTCAGCCGCTTGTGAACCGTCGGGTACTGTCTTTTTCAATGTTTGTTCAATTACTCTTTTACCCGCAAACGCAATGTAGGCATTAGGTTCAGCAATAATGATATCTCCCAACATACCAAAACTCGCTGTAACTCCGCCAGTTGTAGGAGATGTAAGGATTGATACATAGAATAACTTTTTATTTGATTGATAATCATATGAAGCAGAAGATATTTTAGCCATTTGCATCAAGCTCAAACTCCCTTCTTGCATGCGTGCTCCTCCAGAAGCACACACAATAATGACAGGTAGAGATCGATTAGTAGCATACTCGATCAAACGGGTGATTTTCTCACCTACTACGGATCCCATACTACCTCCCATAAACTGAAAATCCATAACTCCAATTGCTATGGGAATACTATTTAGTTGACCTACGCCCGTTTGAACAGCTTCAGTTAAACCCGTTTTTCTTTGATAAAAAGAGATGCGATCTATATAAGGTTCCTCCTCTGAATGAAATTCAATGGGGTCCATAGAGACCATATCTTCATCCATAGGCTCCCAAGTGCCAGGATCAATAAAGAGTTCGATTCTATCTGAACTACTCATTTTCAAATGATATCCGCAGTGTTCACAAATATTCATTTTTGAACTAAAAAATTTCTTATAATTTAATCCATAACAATTATCACATTGAACCCATAACTGTTTGTATTTTGTATTTATATCGAAATCATTAGATCTTTCTCTTATATTGAAAGAACTGCTACTAGTTTTGATACTAGAATTTATACTTTCAATACTACTTATACTTTCCGTACAAATGAAACTAGAAATGTAACTGTCGATACCACTGTAAATGTCACTATTCAGACTGATTTCAAAACGAAGATAACTATCAATGCAACTATTAATGTGATTATTCCAATTAGATTGAGTATCATACATGGAATAATAATAGTAGTAATTACTACTATTAGACCCACTATTCAAATAACTAGGAAAAAGAATCTCTAGTTCACTCAAAAAAGAACTAGCATTGTCAATATCAAAAATCTGATTTTCAATATCAAAATATACAGAATAAGTGTCACCATTACTATTTCTAACTAAAAAAGTATGATCAGAGATCAAACTCCAAATATTCCTGCTATCAAATAAATAATTTAGATAATTACTATTACTGAAACTAGAACTGTCCCAACTAGGAATCTTTTTCTCCGCCTCATTTTTCATAGGTTCTTCACTTCCACTGGTATGTCCAAGAGCATCAAGACTATCCATTGATTTACTTAGTCCACACCTATGTTCTAACTTCTTGTTAGACAACATCGAATTGAACCAACATTTTTCCATAGATTCTTTCTGCCCCCTATTTTAGGAAAACCTAATACTAATAAATGAATAGTCATTCGATGAAGAAAAAATCATTTTACTCTTTCTTTTTTCTTTCTTTTTCTTTCTCATCAGAATTCAAATGAAGCATATAATCCAATCATTAAGATTGTTAATGAAAAACGAGCGAGTCTTGAAAAGAAAGGATTCTCCCTTTGAGGAATCCGGTGAATCATTTCAATATTATGATAGTGATTATGATAGAATCTTTTCCTCAAAAAAAGATATATAAAGACAGGTTTCTCTCATGTAAAACTTTCAATTCTCATCAAAAAGATACATAGTTGTTTCTTCCCATAAATTAAAAATGAATTCTCGTCTCGTAGAATCTCGCGTCATATAGTCAAATAATAAAATGAGTTTCTATTACAACAGGGAACGAAAAAGACAATATACAGGATAGGGGTAGAAGGAATCCTTCCCTTGGCTTGAATAAAATGATCCACCAATCCAATCCCAAGGATCCATAATTCAGCCTATGGCTCCAACAAGAAATAATAGAATAGATAAGTTGTTTAGTCTTCCTTCGATCTTATCTTATTATGTTTAGATTTTGTATATACTTGTGTATCGTATTGTATATCGTAAGGTCTGTACATAGAAAAGATATATGCAAATACACAAAGACCCTCATAGTTCATAGTATAGGATTAGTATAAGATGTTTATTCTTTATTCGGCCCAATCTTTTCCTCAAAAAAAGAAAGATTGGGCCAAGTTTCATTGCAATAAATTAGGAGAACAAACAGGAATTGCTGAATTATACGCGCTTATTTTGTCTCTTTATCTAGCTTATCCACTGGTTCGAACTCGAATGTGATCTCTTTCCATACTTCACAAGCAGCGGCTAGCTCAGGGCTCCATTTGCAAGCTTCACGAATAATATCATTACCTTCACGAGCAAGATCACGTCCCTCATTACGAGCTTGTACACATGCTTCTAAAGCCACCCGATTAGCTACTGCACCGGGTGCATTTCCCCAAGGGTGCCCTAAAGTTCCTCCACCGAACTGTAGTACGGAATCATCCCCAAAGATTTCGGTTAGGGCAGGCATATGCCAAACATGAATACCCCCTGAAGCCACGGGCAGAACACCTGGCATAGAGACCCAGTCTTGAGTGAAAAAAATACCACGACTTCGATCTTTTTCAATAAAATCATCACGTAATAAATCAACAAAACCCAAAGTCATCTCACGTTCCCCCTCCAGTTTACCCACTACTGTACCAGCGTGAATATGATCTCCACCAGACATACGTAATGCTTTAGCTAGTACACGAAAATGCATACCATGATTTTTCTGTCTATCGATAACTGCATGCATTGCGCGATGGATGTGAAGAAGTAGACCATTGTCGCGGCAATAATGAGCCAAGCTAGTATTTGCGGTGAACCCCCCAGTTAAGTAGTCATGCATTACGATAGGAACTCCCAATTCTCTGGCAAATACCGCTCTTTTGATCATTTCTTCACATGTACCCGCAGTTGCAT